TCATAAAAAATATCTATGTAACCACGATTATATGACCAATTGTATATTACATTTATTATTCGGTCCAAGAAAAGTCTCTTAGGACCTATTTTAACAAATGAATTAATTAATTCTAAATTCTGAAAAGATGAATAAACAGACCCATATAAAAGAGACGCTATGAATATTCCGAAATAGGCTATACTGACTGAATAAATTGCATTTGTCACAAATTCATACCAATCCACAGAATAGTTCGAATTTTGATGTAAAAGGTTTATCGATGGGGTTAACCATTTCGATAATATATCCAAATCCATTCCTACTTGATCGAAAGGAATTCCTATGGACCCAACAAACAAAGTAAATAGGACCAATACAAGTAGAGAAAATAGCATAGTATTGTCCGATTCACAGGGATACATGGAAGTGTCTTTATTGTCAAAATGAGTACTAAAGGATCGCATCAGATTTCGTATATTCCCATCAATTTGATATATCTTCTTCGAAAAAAGGGAAACCTTTTTATTATTATTCATTACTGAGAAAAGTACATTTTTGTTAACTGGTTTCGGTCCTTCTTTTCCCCATATAGATATTGAAGAGAACGAGCTATTTTTAGTGCCACTGTAATTTTGAAACCGAACGTGTAAATGCCCCTCAAAAGTAAGTAAATACATCCGAAACATATAAAATGCAGTTAATCCTGCTGTGGAACAGGCTATTATCGCGAAAATCGGTGAATACAACCAACTATCATTAAGAATTTCATCTTTGGACCAAAAACAAGCAAGAGGTGGAATACCACAAAGAGAAAGTGTACCTAATAAAAAAGTCGTTTTTGTAATTGGCACATATTTGGTTAAACCACCCATAAGAACCATGTTCTGACTTTTATCTGGAGAATATCCAACAATGGGTTCCATTGAATGAATAATCGATCCGGATCCTAAAAACAATAATGCTTTCGAATAGGCATGAGTGATTAAATGGAATAAAGCAGCTCGATAAGAACCTATCCCTGGAGCTAACATAATATAACCCAATTGAGACATTGTAGAATAGGCTAAACTTCTCTTAATGTCTTTTTGAGCAAGAGCTAAAGTAGCTCCTAATAGTACCGTTATTATACCTAGCAAAGAAATGAGATTCATTATGTAAGGTATGACTGTGAAAAGGGGAAGAAGCCGAGCGACAAGAAAAATTCCTGCTGCTACCATAGTAGCAGCATGTATAAGAGCCGAAATAGGAGTGGGCCCCTCCATGGCATCAGGTAACCATACATGAAGGGGAAATTGTGCGGATTTAGCAACTGCACCAAGGAATAATAGGGAGGCACACAGAGTAGCAAATAAAGAATGGACCCCATTATTATGGATCAAGTTATTGAAGATTTCGAACAAATCCCGAAGTTCCAAACTACCTGTTATCCAATAAAAACCTAAGATTCCTAATAATAAACCAAAATCCCCTACACGATTAGTTACAAATGCTTTTTGACAAGCATTGGCTGCAATTGGTCGTGTGAACCAAAAACCTATTAATAGATACGAACACATTCCCACCAGTTCCCAAAAAATATGAATTTGTATCAAATTGGAACTAGTAACTAATCCCAACATAGAAGTATTGGAAAAACTCATATAAGCAAAAAATCTCAAATATCCTTGATCATGAGACATATAATTGTCACTATAAATAAGAACCATGATTCCAACAGTAGTGATTAGTATTGACATAATACAAGTAAGTGGGTCGATCAAGTGGCCGAACTCTAAAGAAAAATCATTATTGATGGTCCAAGAACATAGAAATTGATAGATAGAACTGCCATTGATTTGCTGAATAGACAGATCGGCCGAAAAAACCATAACTATACTTAGCAATGAAACACTAGGAAAAGCCCACATACGACGAAGATTTTTTGTTGCAGTCGGAACAAGCAGAAGTCCCCATCCTATTGACATAGTAACTGGAAGTGGAACGAAAGGTATGATCCATGCATATTGATATGTATGTTCCATAAGAAAATAAAACTTTTTTTATTCTTATTAATTGTTTCCGATTCACCAGCTCTTCTCTCTTTCGGAAGTCAAATAAATAAATAAAAATAAAGATAGAAAAGAACTCAAATAGGATTTTTAATTCTTAATTATTCCGATTCTTTCCCAAATATCGTATTGAATAAAAAGAAATTTAAATCAAGAAGTTACAATTGTTCAAATGACCAAGTCACTGGTTAAAACTGACCATTTAGTTATTAACTAAGATATTTATTAAGATAAAGAAAGAATATGAGATTTTCAATCATTCCACTATTACGGCGATTGATGTCCATATAGTAAATAGTAAGGAAAAGGAATGACACCAAAAAAGAGTAAAAGTACTCTATTGGGATATGGATCATAGAATCCGCCAATAACTCGACCCAATAAAATACTAGTTATTTTAGTTAGTTTATTCGGAGTCATTAATTAATTCATTGTAGAACTGATTGATTGGCTTCTATTCCAATAAAACAAATTTATGTTTATAGGAAATCCTATGATACTCGTCACTTCGCATAGAACTGAAATAAGAGATTACTAAAATGACCTTTATCAAGTAATGTATCGTTTAACAGATTAACTACCAATCTCATTTTCATTTAAATTATGAGTACTCTATCCTCGAGCTTGATCAATTAATAGAAAAATTTTAAATTATTATTTTCTTAAATTAGGTAAGGATTCTTAAGCTTTTCGATTTATTCAATGTAAGACGACGAGATATAAATAGACTGAGATTGAGATATGAATTGGAACCCTTTTTGATTCTTATCAACAACAACCGGTTCGATTTCTATGGTAGCGGACCTCATAGACATAGATCGGAATGAAGATATGAAGGTACAAATTAGTACGAATTCTTATTTCTTCGGGCATTGTATGTAATAGAGATGTGGAACAAAAAAAAATTCCTTTGAAAATCACATCGTTTTTCTTTTTTCTATTTCTTTTTTTTATCCCTAGTGTACTCTATGTGATGCGCACGTATCTATATTTTTGTATGTTATGAAGGAAGTATCCGCTATGGAATAAATATAGATAATGAATAGCAAGAACGATCCATTTTGAACAATACATGTCTTTCACATCCAACTATAAAAGTAACTTCTTTATTTTAAAATGGCGGTTCCAAAGAAACGTACTTCTATCTCAAAAAAGCGTATTCGTAGAAATATTTGGAAGAAAAAGGGATATTGGGCGGCGGTAAAAGCTTTATCTTTAGCTAAATCTATTTCTACCGGGCATTCAAAAAGTTTTTTTGTGCGACAAACAAGTAATAAAGCCTTGGAATAATCTGAATCGACATGACTCGATGAATTGGATGATTTATAAGATGAATAATTCACATTAACTAATGTTTTGAACTCATCTATATGAGATAGAACTGAACCGGCTGTTGTGGTATGTAGAATAAGAATTATTCTGTCTATTGGGTTCTAAGAACGGTACTATTTCTTTTTTGTTGTTTGAAAAACAACAACAAAAAAGAAATAGTTAAACACAAAATACAAGGTTTCACTTTTCATTATAGTAGATTTTGATAATTCGCGAGATGGGGGTTGTTATTTCCCCCCCAAAAAAATATTTTTTTTAGGAAGAAGTTTATTCGATTATGTATCTCCAATAGTTATACATCATTAAGATTTTTGGAAGATCTGAAACAAGTATGAACGACAGTAGTAAAAATGAATGGATCCTTGAAACTAATTGATTGAAATATATATTTTAAGACTTTGCTTTGTAACTCTCCGAATCACTACATAGATTCCCTCTTGTTTCGACCCAATCAATAAAAACTCCCCGGATCCCCTTTAGGTCGATATTTATGTACGAAGAATAAGTCAATCTTCCTTAATCCAAAATAGATCCTATGTTTGGACCGTAGGATCGATCAATCTATTTTATATAGAATATACTTTATTTATAAGTAAAGTACATAGCGTAGAATTCCAATAGAGATTGAAACTCTTTTGTTTTATGTGCAGCCCAATACCTAATTGGTTCGGTAAATCCTCACACGAATTATGTATACAATGAGGATCCCAACCATTAATACAGTTTTGATACCAAACTATCTAAATATTTATAGAAATCCCTTGGATGTAGTTATCCAATTGTGATACATAAAAAATCCTATTTATTTTCTTTTGTTCAGTGAAAAATGAATCTTTTTTCATTTCCGATCCATGAAATCAGATAAATGAGAAATGAATCATCAAAAAATGATATAAAAAAGGGACAATTCTTAGTTCTAGACCTCAACTGAGGACATAACCATCTAGTTCCAACTGTTCCATAAGAACTTATACTACGTGAAAGCCTGTTGTTAAAAATGACACCATACCGGGATACTAAGGATTATTGAAGTTCAAATATTCATTTGAACGAGTCTTTATTCATCGATTCTAACGTTTCCTAAAATATATTGCATTGAATCTTTCAATCTCGACGATTGAACATCATATGGGCTATTATTATTTCGATCAAGCCGCCATGGTGAAATCGGTAGACACGCTGCTCTTAGGAAGCAGTGCTAGAGCATCTCGGTTCGAGTCCGAGTGGCGGCATCCTCTAAAAAGGACACATTAGATCCTATAATGAATTTAATTCGGAATTTACATTCCGTAATTGAGGGACCCCTCTTTTTTTTAATGATTTTTTTTTATGATATTTGCGACTTTAGAACATATATTCACTCACATCTCTTTTTCGATCATTTCAATTGTCATTACGATTTATTTGGTGACTTTATTAGTCCATGAAATCGTAGGACTATGTGATCCGTCAGAAAAAGGCATGATAGCCACTTTTTTCTGTATAACAGGATTATTAGTTACTCGTTGGATTTATTCGAGACATTTCCCGTTAAGTGATTTATATGAATCATTAATGTTCCTTTCATGGAGTTTCTCCATTATTCATATGGTTCCTAAAATAGGGAACCATAAAAATGATTTAAGCGCAATAACCGCG